TATCTATTTTTTTTTTTGAATATAATTCTTATTTACTATTCATTATCTATATCTATCTATTTATTTTCTATCTCATAAAAAACTATGGATATGCATATGTAAAAATCACATAAATATAGTATCATTTCCCTTTTTTATTTATATTCCATACAATAGACTAGACTATCGGGACGAAAAAAGAATTCATACTAATACTAATTAGTGCTTTTATATCCTCGTATTCAAATGTATATAGCTATAGTATCCAATGTAACTATAGATATCCAATTTCATAAAAAGAATAGAAATTTTAATTTTCTATATCCGCCTAAATATCTTACTTAATAAGTAAGTCTTAATTTTTGATTAGTGATTAGTAACCGCGATATCAAAATCAAAAGAATTCTTTTTTTGGCTAATTGTAACTTCTTGATTTGAATATTTGAAGGATTTGTTAAAGAATCACAATAATTAAGAATATAAAATTTAGGTCTTGCATATCTTTATTTTTTCATGGACTTCGTTCGGAAGAGATAAAATCTGGCGAATCAGAAACAATTAATTAAGAATAAAAAGGTTTTTTTTTATGGAGCATATATATCCATATGCATGGATCATACCTTTCGTTCCACTTCCAGTTCCTGTCTTAATAGGAGTGGGGCTTCTCCTTTTTCCGACGGCAACCAAAAAACTTCGTCGTATGTGGGCTTTTCCTAGTGTTTTATTATTAAGTATAGTGATGATTTTTTCGGCTGATCTGTCTATCCAGCAAATAAATAGTAATTCCATATATCAATATGTATGGTCTTGGACTATCAATAATGATTTTTCTTTAGAGTTCGGCCACTTGATCGACCCACTTACTTCTATTATGTTAATATTAATAACTACTGTTGGAATTATGGTTCTTATTTATAGTGATAATTATTTATCTCATGATCAAGGATATTTAAGATTTTTTGCTTATATGAGTTTTTTCAATACTTCCATGTTGGGATTAGTTACTAGTTCTAATTTGATACAAATTTATATTTTTTGGGAATTAGTAGGAATGTGTTCATATCTATTAATAGGTTTTTGGTTCACACGACCTATTGCAGCAAATGCTTGTCAAAAAGCTTTTGTAACTAATCGTATAGGGGATTTTGGTTTATTCTTAGGAATCTTAGGTCTTTATTGGATAACAGGCAGTTTTGAATTTAGGGATTTGTTCCAAATATTCAATAACTTGAGTTCTAATAATGAGTTAAATTTTTTATTTGTTACTTTGTGTGCTTTTCTGTTATTTTCCGGCGCAGTTGCTAAATCCGCGCAATTTCCCCTTCATGTATGGTTACCCGATGCCATGGAGGGGCCTACCCCTATTTCGGCTCTTATACATGCTGCTACCATGGTAGCAGCGGGGATTTTTCTTGTCGCTCGACTTCTTCCGCTTTTCAGAGTCATACCTTATCTAATGAATCTAATATCTTTGATAAGTATAATAACAGTACTATTAGGAGCTACTTTAGCTCTTGCTCAAAAAGACATTAAGAGAAGTTTAGCCTATTCTACAATGTCTCAATTGGGTTATATGATGTTAGCTTTGGGTATGGGGTCATATCGAGTGGCTTTATTTCATTTGATTACTCATGCTTATTCGAAAGCATTATTGTTTTTAGGATCCGGATCCATTATTCATTCAATGGAAGCTATTGTTGGATATTCTCCAGATAAAAGTCAGAATATGGTTCTTATGGGCGGTTTAACAAAACATGTACCAATTACAAAAACAGCTTTTTTATTAGGTACACTTTCTCTTTGCGGTATTCCACCACTTGCTTGTTTTTGGTCCAAAGATGAAATTCTTAATGATACTTGGTTATATTCGCCGATTTTCGCAATAATAGTTTGGTCCACAGCCGGGTTAACTGCATTTTATATGTTTCGAATTTATTTACTTACTTTTGAGGGACATTTAAACGTTCATTTTCAAAATTACAGCGGAAAAAAAGGGAGCTCGTTCTATTCAATATCTCTATGGGGTAAAAAAGGACCAAAAACAAGCAAAAAAAAATGGAGTTTAGTAACTTTATTAACAATGAATAATAATGGGAGGAATTCTTTTTTTTCGAAAAAAACATACCAAATTGATAGTAATCTAAAAAAGATGACCCAGCCCTTTATTACTCATTTTGAAACTTGGAATAATAAATATTTTTCATATCCCCATGAATCGGATAATACTATGCTATTCTCTCTGCTTGTATTGGTCCTATTTACTTTGTTCGTTGGAGCCATAGGAATTCCTTTCAATCAAGAATTGGATATATTATCAAAATGGTTAACCCCATCTATAAACCTTTTACATAACAATTTGATGAATTCTGTGGATTGGTATGAATTTGTGACAAATGCAATTTTTTCAGTCAGTATAGCGTATTTGGGAATACTTATAGCGTCCTTCTTATATAAGCCTGCTTATTCATCTTTACAAAATTTGAACTTAATTAATGCATTTGTTAAAAAAGGTCCTAAGAAT